GGGTAGTAAGTACAATTTTGAATGTTTTGCTTATGTACAAAGTAACAAATATTATAATTGGATCGTTCGATCACTTTTCAGTCATTCATTGAATGATAAATCACTACAAGTGAAGGAGATACACGATTTAAATAACGAAAGATCCAATATTTAAAAATTGTATCTAAAATGACTGGAAAAGTAGAAACAAGACCGGATATAATTTGATCATTATGAGCAAATCCAAAATCTTTGTAGACAGAGCCAATCATTAATTCCCAACCGTGGGGCGAATGGAATCCTATACATAAATCAGTTAATAAAAGAATAGAAAAAGCTTTTATTGTGTCGCTTAAGTTGTATAGGAATTCTTGAAACCAAGAGTTAAGAATAACAAGTTCTTCATTACCTAGAATAGAATAACCACTTAGAATACCGAAACAGATTATATTTGTCGAGAAGTGTAAAATTGTATGGATGCGATCCTCGTTGTGCATCTTGATCAATTGGATCGTTTCTTTGTAGATTTCGATGCGAGGCTTTTGTAAATGTGTTTCCGGGTATTCCTTTATCATTTCGTCCAAACGTAAGAGTTCCTCTAAGTCTATGAATTCTTTTAGAATACTCTTTTCTTGAATATCATTCAAAAAAATTTCGGATTGCCTAGTATTCCACCAATTAGTAAACCAAGATTCCAGACTTTTATTAAATGAGAGAGAGATCCACCAAGGCAAAAATACTATAGATGCAAGATATAGAAGGGAAATTAATACTTTCTTTTTTGCCATTTTTTCGTCTGTGAATTTTAAAATTTTTAATGAACGCACCTCATTCGTCGACTCTATATGATACTAATATTTCTATCAAGCATAAGTGCTATTACAAGTCATCGATGTATTTCCGGATTTTTTTGTGATTCAGTACAGCGGTTAGTCCTTGAATTTAGAAAGAATATAGAATAAGAAAGAGCCCTCTTCAAATTAATAGTAGTCGGATTTCGAGACGAAAGAACTCCCGTTCTATCAAAATATCAAATATTTAGAAAATAATTCTTTACTTTATGATGAAATGTTTTGTTTTGATATATGATGAATCTATCATTTAGATTTGTTACTGAATTGAGTTAAGTGGATTTACATACGCATAAAAAAAATTGTGGACATAAACAATTTCGTTTTAGAATTGTTTCATATACGTTTGCTTTGGCTCGAGTAAGCGTTCTGAAGAAACTTCAGTTAAGTTCTGCTATAGAAAAAAAGATGATTCTTGAGTTTTTTATCTCTTGCAAAGTATTCATTCTTCAGTTCCTTTTTTCAAAATACTTCAATTGGTACACGCAAGAAATAGGCCAATTCAGCAGCTTTTTGCTCAATCTCTCGTGGAGTAAAATTCTCATCAGTACGAGTCAAGGGAATGGCTCCTTGTCCTTTTATTTCCATATAAAGGACACGACGAGCATAAATACCCTCTTTAATTTCTATTCTGATGGACTGAATGTCTTTCATAAGGAATCGGAGGAATATGCGACGATTTTTTCCAGGAAATCCCCAACGAAAAATACACACTATGCCCTCTTTTATATCGAATCGATCATAACCACTACCTACATTCCACGAAATTGTGCACCACAAATAGGAGCTAATAAAAAGACCTGCGATCCCATAGAAAGACATCACGATACCTTGTGGAAAAAAAATTATTTGCTGAGAAGGAAATAAAGATATAAAATTCCTACCAAAATAACTGGACGTTCCAACCAATAAAAACCCTAATGAACCTAAAAAAAGAATAAAGGCCCAACAGAAATTACTTGTTTTTCGAGACCCCGCTATAAGTTCTACCCATATACGTTCTGATCGCCAACTCATACTCTAACTAGACCTAGTTGCATTTTATTGGAATTGGGAGAATAACAAAAATAATTTTTTTTTTACTTTTTTTTGTTTCCGAAGTAACTCTCATCAACCAGCACTATTATGATGTGAACCTTTAGGGATAATTCATCGAATTTCTTAGATCCAAACTAAAATAATAACATCCCTTTCATATGATTTCCTAATACATATAGATATATTGACTTTACATTTCAGAAATTCTCCGATCTATTTGAAAATAGTTATAATTCATTTATCATGTTTACACATACATAAGAGCTTATGCCCGAAGGAAGCCGCATATTATACCATATTTTACTAAATAGATATCCGTGTTATGATCCAAGTAAGTCTTGAAAAAAAATATATATATATAAGATTTGTCCTTGTTGTATCTAAAAAATCTTGTTTTTTTGAACATAAAGAGATAAAGAAGCCATTGCAATTGCCGGAAATACTAAGCCCACTAAAGGCACAAAAATGGAGGGGAGACTGTTGAGAGTTATCATAGAATGGGTACCTCGATTTAATATTTGTACCTGTTATTTATTGTTATATTTATTGTTTTATATTTGAACCTTATCCTTATATTGTTATAAAGATATCTTATAATTCATATATAATTGTTATATTATACTAAGTATACC